ATCCATTAGACAATGGACGCCGTTCATTCTTATTTTTTCGTATTTTGATTTTTCTTGAGTTGAAAACAAAAAAGTCGGATTATACGTGAAATCATTTTTGGAATTGTATATTCAATGATTCACTAACCGTAATGAAATCTCAAATCATAATAAAATATATTATCTATATTTTAGAATAGAATTCTAATAGAATATTTAGAAAAAAAGAAAAAGCGGGTAGCGGGAATCGAACCCGCATCGTTAGCTTGGAAGGCTAGGGGTTATAGTCGACGTCGATTCAGTGCTTTGAACGTCTCTAATTCAAAACCGAACATGAAACTTTGGTTTCATTCGGCTCCTTTATGGAAGGAGAGTAAATTCTTAGATCTAAGATGTGAACAAAATGAACAAAATTATACCCATAACACCTACGTCAGCTTTTTATTTGAATACAAAAAAATGAATTGCTTTCTAGATGATCCTTCTAGGAGAAGGTGATTTTGACAATCTTTCTAGTTACTTCGTTCTCTATTTCTATTTCAGAGGATCCTAAGGAAAAGGATTTTTTTCCACCGAGCTAAAACAATACGCCGATGTCTCTAGTAAACCAAAGTCATCGCTGAATAGCTATTTTGCTCCAATTTCTTTTTTTAGAAAGAAAAATGGAGGATTTAGTTACGATTAGAAATCGATCTTTTATCTTTAGCCATGGATCTTTTACTCATACTTATTCAATTGTAAGTCTTGGTCCAATTCAAAAATTATGTTTCGCAATTTCATAATCCAACTTTTCAATTTAATTTATAAGTGATTCATGGATACAAATCACGAGAATCCGTATTTTTTTCTCGAATTTCTTATTGAGAGGTAAAGGATTAAACCCTTTTAAGAAATAAAGTTTTTGATCGGAATATGAATAAAACCAAAAGACCCTTTAACTATTAGGGGTTAATAGAACGAATCGCACTTTTACCACTAAACTATACCCGCTACAATATGATTATTGTATACAAATGGACCTTTTGTCTAGCAAGATAATTGAGCATGATCAAGATAGGATTATCAAAGAATTGTCAAAATGTAGAGTGCTGGACTTTTTCACGAGTAGATTCAAATTTAATGAGATTTGGAAAAGAGGCTCCATTTAATTATTTATTTAAATATTTATTTCAATTTAATTCAAAATTGAAATTAAAGTTAAATAAATAAAGTTTTCTCTTTTGCTGAAGAAGTTAGATACGGATCAAAAAAACACTAAAATCATAACGGAAAAAATGTATTGTGGAAGAATTGATAGTTTCTTTTTTAGTTCGGGTAAAATAGAATAAGTATAACAAGAAAAGAATGTAAATAGTATTTCTTCTTTATTGTCGTTGCTTGAATATTTTATATTCAATTGAATATAATTATAATATATATAATAAAAAGTCCTTTTTGCTTTCAAATCAGATAAATCATTATTTATCTATAATTCTAATTTGTTGGAACAAAAAAAAAGAGCCCGGCTAGGTACTGACCAGGCCGGGCCGTGAGAATAAGAAGGGCCTTTCGAACAAAATCAACACAAAGAGGTCTTGGTTATTTTTTTTAGTTCGATTGTTGGCGCGGTCGAGTCCATCTTTTAGATATTAGATAAAGGAAATTCCTGATTCGTGGATCTCTCTATATAGAAATAATAGAATAGAGAAAGAAAAGAGATAAAAAAAAACTCTTTAGATTATGTGTAATGTAGTAATTCTCTTTTTCAATCGGGAGAGATGGCTGAGTGGACTAAAGCGTCGGATTGCTAATCCGTTGTACGAGTTATTCGTACCGAGGGTTCGAATCCCTCTCTTTCCGTTTCCGTTGATGACTTTATTTATTTATATAGCTTTAATTTATTTATATTATTTTTGATTTCTTTTTTTTTCAAATTTTGAAAATCTTAGTGAAACGTGTGAATAGATAAAATCCTAAGAAAATTTGAAAATTAACCAAGGAAACCTTTTGTATTTTATTCTTCACGTCCAGGATTACGCCCCGGATCATTAGATAGGAATCCAAAGATAAAGAGAGAAACAAAAAATATCACTACGGTATAAACGAAGAGTTTCAGAGTAAGCATTACACAATCTCCAAGATGATTTTTTAGAAAAAAAAAGAAAATAGATCTTCCATTTTTCTACCACATATCCTATTTTGATACCAAGAAATGAGGTTTTTTCTAGAAATGTATTGTCACAAATGCATTTGTTTTTCATTAAAAAATTGCGTTTATATCCAAATTTAGATATTGTGAGAGACCCTAATAGGGTTAGGGTCTTTGACTGGATGGCTGGAAGGCTCAAAAACGAGGAAATGGGGGTAAGCCTGATTTATGGCGACTATCCACGAATTTCAATGTATGAATCAGGGATTTATACTATAAAACTTATCTGATTTTATTTTCTCAATTGTTAGAATTTTTTCTCGAGGAAATCATGCATTTTCTAGGATATTATTATTTAGGATCTTATCGAAAACTTACAGCAGCCTGCCAAACAAAAGCTAAGAGAAAAAAAAACAGAGGTATGACTGGCATAACATCTACGATTGGATTCAAAAAAGCATAGGCTTCAGGCAATTTGCCGAAGAAAAAACTACTCGAATAAAGGGGCGAATTAATACAAATACAGATCAAACTAACGATATTAAGCATAACAGACATTTTGTTCTTGGAGATAATTGCATTTTGGTTGCCTTTTTGATATAAGGAAAAAGAAAGTAAGGTAAGATAGACAAAAATCCTTCTTTTCTTTGAATCCATCCAACCAAAAATTCTCCAATTCTCAAAGGAGAATAGAAGAAATCATACTTTCATACAATATCTTAATTGAATTCTATGTAATGATCAATAAATTAAGTTGAATTCTGTATCTATATGTATCAAAATCCTAGTACCGGTCTATTCTATTATTCTATAGATATAGAAGATCTATATTCTATAGATAGATTCTATATCTAGATATATATTTAGATATTTATTTGGGCTGTAGTTGACAAACAGCCAATAACAATATTATTGTTTCTTAGTGTCGATTAGCAATCGAAATGGGGCGTGGCCAAGTGGTAAGGCAACGGGTTTTGGTCCCGCTATTCGGAGGTTCGAATCCTTCCGTCCCAGCGCGGATCCACTTTTTATACTGCATTATTCCCATATAAACTATATCATAATATAAAAAAAAGTGGGGGGTGGATAGGCATAGGCTATATTAATTAGAAATTTAAGCATCTGTGTCTGCTTGAATTTCATTAACAAACGATCAAGTTCCATGTTCTATAGTATGGTATTTATACTCTATCTATAACAAACAGTGACAATTGTTCAGTCTATCTGATAGATATGAGAAACCTTCCCTATTTTTTTTTCGATTTTGATTTTCGTAATCTTATTAAAAAAATCAAAATTCAAATCTTAACTTACATTATTTTTTCTACATCTCATTCTCATGAAAAAAAATGGATTTCTTTCTTTTTTTCTTTGATCTATTTCAAATTTTTATTTGAAATTAGTGATGAGTCAATTCAAAAAGAAAGACTGATCTTCCTATAAAGATCAAAGGCGATGCTTTTTGTCCAATTTTCTTCAAATCCAATCAAATTAAATAATGATGTTTAATTTAAATTAAATAGTGAATTTCACTTAGAAAAATTTTTAATGATTTGGAGTCTTTGAAAAAGTAGAAAATCATTTAATTTATCCTATTAAGTCACTTGAAAATGTAGATTCAAAAACTTATTCATTTTTATTTATATTAATATATATCTATAATTATTATTAATATAAATTAATATTATTTTAATTTAATTATTTTATTTATATATTTCTATATATAGATTTCTTTTTTCTTTCTATTATCTATATATTCTATTAGTAATTAGTATGTTAAATATGTTCAAAATGTTGTCTTACTAAGATTTTTTCAGAAAAATCTTGTTTCATATATTCATATATAGAAGAAAAGGTATAGATTACGATGTCTATGGACAGCTGAACCGATGACTATTCATGATTCCATGATTGAATCAATTCCATACCGGTATACCGGTTCCAAATTAGAGGAATGTTATGGTAAAACTTCGTTTGAAACGATGTGGTAGAAAGCAACGTGCGACTTGAAGGATATGACCCATTGTGGATTTTTACATCCATCATTTTAAATTTGTCTAGGAATGAGGTGCTCTTGGCTCGACATTGTTTGTTCTGTTACACTTGAACCCTTCATTTTTTGTCGGGTTGTAATGTAAATAGTCCATGATGGAGCTCGAACAGAAAGTATTAATTCATTTCTCAGGGGCAAGGATCTAGGGTTAATGCCAATCAACTGGAACAACTTCGTAAATATATGGAAAATTGAAAGGATCCAATTCGAGCAAGTTTCCAATTCAAAAGCAAAACTTGTTGAAATTGATCCAAAATTTTCGATTCAACGTGTATCATGCTAGAATCAACCATCCATAGGATTCTTTGATAGAAAGAAATCAAAAAGGGTATGTTGCTACCACTTTGAAAGGATTAAGAAGCACCGAAGTAATGTCTAAACCCAATGATTAAAAATAAGAATAAAGGGTTTAAAAACAAGGAAACACCCTTTGTAATTGTTAATTCTCTCGATAGTCTCAATAACTGGATTCGACTAAAGAATCCAAATAGAATTTGAAATAGTTTAACCGGGATAAACGAAAGGGAGTAAAGACTACTCAATAAATGAAATTGACTAAAGATTTTCCTTTGAGCTATTTAAGAGTTATCCGATTTGAGTTATGAGTACGAACTGTTTCTTTTTCATTTTTCAAGAAGAAAAAGACTGAAATCATAGTCTAATTGATATTCATTTTATAGGTCCATTTGTCATTTAATTTATTATTTATTAGAATTAGATACATAGGCAAAACTTCGAATTAAATCATTTTTTCTCGAGCCGTACGAGGAGAAAACTTCCTATACGGTTCCAGGGGGGGTATTGTTCATCTATATCTATCCCAATGAGCCGTCTATCGAA